TAATAGAAAGACAGAACTAGAGAACTGAATAGAAAGACATGAAGAAATAGATATTTCAATTGGAAATCAATATAAAGACATACAAAAAGAGAGAAATGAAATAAGGATAAACTTAGGAATACGACTTGAAGTGAAAAATGAACAAGACGGGACTTGTAAGGGAAAAATGAACAAGACGGGACTTGTAAGGGAAAAACGAAGAAGACTGGACTTGTTACTTCTAACCTAAAATAGACTGTACTAGTAGCTGTCTATCATGGATTAGAATATTTTCATTCAATTAGTTTACTCAACTCATGTCATGAGTTGATCAAGAAATATGTTGTGATTTGGAATCACAGGCTGGGTAGATGTCACAGATATAGATTTCATCTAGTCATAGAATCGAAACTTAGGAAAGTGCTTTAGGAAAATATGTATCAAAAAAATAGATTTCATATAGTCATAGAATAAGATATCTAAGAATATCTTCTACTAAGACATAGAAAGATAGAACATAATAAAACATAGAGTATACTTGACAAACTTATATTATTAACAAACTTCTACATAGTAAATAGCAGCTAAAAAGAATAACATATAAGAACACATCAAATTCTAGCAAGAATGAAAATTGCAAATAGCAGCTAAAAAGAATAACATATAAGAACACATCAAATTCTAGCAAGAATGAAAATTGCAAATAGCAGCTAAAAAGAATAACATATAAGAACACATCAAATTCTAGCAAGAATGAAAATTGCAAGAAAATAAAACACCAAAGGGAGTAATATGATTAGGAATTATTTTGTACGAGATTATTTTGTCGGTTTCTGCGTTAAAATACTGAATTCAGCCGTTGTGATCGGACTCTATTATGGATTTCTGACTACATTCTCCATAGGACCGTCTTATCTCTTCCTTATTCGAACCCGGTTTTTGGAGGAGGGTTCCGAGACGAAAATATCAGCAACAACCGGGTTTATTACGGGACAGCTCATGATGTTCATATCGATCTATTATGCGCCTTTGCATTTGGCATTGAGTAGACCTCATACAATAACAGTCTTAACTCTACCGTATCTTTTCTTTAATTTTGTACACAAAAATAACAAACACTACTTGGGTTGGGGATACAAACTGGATTATGGATACAAAAATCCAAATTCGATACGTAATTTTACTATTTACAAAGTGTTCTTGAACAATCTTTTTTTTCAGTTATTAAACCCCCTTCTTTTGCCAAGTTCAATCTTAATAAGATTAATGAACATTTATCTGTTTCGATCCAACAATAAATTGTTATTCTTAACAAGTAGTTTTGTTGGGTGGTTAATTGGTCACATCTTTTTAATGAAATGTATTGGATTGGTATTAGTCTGGTTACAGCAAAAAAATTCGATCAAATCTAAGATAACTATGAGATTTGATAAATACATTCTCCTACAATTGCGAAATTATGCGGGGCAAATATTTGTTGTTTTTTCATTTGTGATCTTTGCCCACTATTTAGGCAGAATACCGCTCCCGTATTATTTTATTGAGGAAATGAAAGAATACGACGAGAAGGACATGGAGGCATCGGAAAACGAAGAAACTAACGAAGAAGATATTACTGTTTATTTTTCTGGGAAAGAAGAGAAGACTGACATTGAGAAAAAGCAACCGTTGGAAAAATCTCTTGTAACTACTCTTTTCGATTATCAAAAATGGAATAGGCCTTTGCGATATATCAAAAATGATCACTTTGAAAGGGTTGTAAGAGATGAAAATTCACAATTTTTTTTTCAGGTATGTCAAAGTGATGGAAAAAAACGAATCTCTTTCACGTATCCACCTAATTTATCTACTTTTCTTAAAATGATGGAAAAAAAAATGGATCTCTTCAGAAGAGATAAAACCTCCTATAATAATAATGAATTGTCTAATTATTGGAGCTCCGTTAATAAAGAAAAAACAAATAAACTAAGCAATGAATTTTTTCAAAGGGCAAAAATGATAGATAAGAAATATAATCAATTTTGTCCTGTGGATGTATTGGAAAATCGAATTAGATTGTCGGATGATAATAGCAAAACAAAATACTTAACTAAAAAATATGATCCTTTCTTGAATGGACGCGTTCGTGGAGAAATCCAAAAAAGCTTTTCACCCTTGATTACAAATGAAACTGACAACATTTTGATAAATAAGATTCATGGTCTCCTTCTTTCTATTCCTAGTGATTATCCAGAATTTGAAGAGAAAATAGATGAAGTTGATAGAAATTTATTATTAACTGAAATTGGTTTTTTTTTTAATTTAATCAGTAAATTTTCGGAAAAATCAGTATCAAGTTTTAATTTTGACGGACTTTCTTTATTTCCAGAACATGAAGAAGTAAAAATATATTCCGAAGAAAAAGAAAGAAAAAGAAATTTCTTATTCGACGCAATTCAAACAGATCCTACCAATAATACGATTTTTAATAGAAAACTATGTATTGGAATAAACGAAATAAGTAAACAAGTTCCTCGATGGTCATACAAATTAATTGACGACTTGGACGTATTGATGGACGGGAACCCAGATGATGCTCATATTCTTGGCCCTAAAGCTGAACGTATAGTTCTTTTTCATAATTCACTGAGTTCGACTAAAAAGATAAATAAAACGAATGACAATCAGAATATTCCTGATGACAATCAGAATATTCCTGATGACAATCAGAATATTCCTGATGACAATCAGAATATTCCTGATGACAATCAGAATATTCCTGATGACAATAAGAATATTCCTGATGACAATCAGAATATTCCTGATGACAATAAGAAGAATATTACTGATGACAATAAGAAGAATATTACTGAAGCGGACCCAACAACCGACTTTGCTGTAACTTATTATTCACGCGAACCAGATTTTAATCGAGAATTAATCAAAGGATCTATGGCCCCTCAAAGGCGTAAAACAGTAACTTTGAAACTCTTTCAAGGAAATGTCCATTCCCCTGTTTTTTTTGAGGTACTAGATAACTACCACCCGTTGTTTTTCATTTTTGGTGATCTTTTCTATGATATCTCCCAATATTTGAAAGAATATTTCAGGAAACCTGGTACTAATAATTCGGAATTTTTGAACTTTCAGAAAGAAATAGAACAGAAAGAGGAAGAGGAAAACAAAGACGAGTCTGAAAGCAGACTTAGACAAATCGAAGAAGCCTGGGAGAGCATTCTATATGGTCTAATAATCAGAAGTTTTGTATTACTATTCCAATCAATATTTAGAAAATATATTCTCTTACCTTCATTAATAATCACTAAAAATATCATTCGTATTATATTATTTCAAAATCCCGAATGGTCAGAAGATTTGAGGGATTGGAGAAAAGAAGTCCATGTTAAATGCACCTATCAGGGCATTCCAGTACCTGGCAATACATTGCCAACAAACTGGTTATGGGAGGGTCTTCAGATAAGGATCTTATTCCCTTTTGTTCTGAAACCTTGGCACAATAAGGTACGATCTACTGAAAAAAAAAAAAGATCCACTGAAAAAAAAAAAAAAAACTTATGGTTTTTAACAGGTTATGGAACACAAGTCGAATCGTACCTTGATGATCATGTGCCAAACCCATTTTTATTTTTGGGTCCCATTTTAAAAAAAATAAAAAAACAATTGAAAAAAGATTTGAAAAATCGTTTTCTAAAAGTTTTTAATGAAAGAAAAAAAGAGTCTCGAATTGTGTTAGAAGAAAAAAAAATAGATGAATTCAGTGAAAGCAAAAAAAATTCAACAATCAGTAAGAGTAATCCAATGATTGAGGAATCGCCCGTTATAATTGAATCTATTAATTGGACAAATTCCTCATTCACAGAAAAAAGGATAAAAGCAGAAAAAAGGATAAAAGATATTCATGTTAAAACAAAGACAATCTTCAAAGAAATAGAAAAAATGACAGAAGAAAAAAAAGAGGGGGTTATCACTTTAGAGATCAATTTGAATTCCACCAAAACTACTTCTGATGCTAAAAGTAAAAGATTAGAATTACAAAAAAATAGTTTGCAAATATTAAAAAGAAGAACCGTTCGATTAATCCGTAAATCCTATTGTTTTTTTAAAATTTTAATGGCAAGGATATACATATATATCATTTTAGAAAGCAGTCGTATTGCTAGGATCCATCTACCACGTTTTCTTAATTATATTGAATTATTTATTCTAGCACATTTGGAATTAACAAGACGACTTCTAATGAGGGAGTATCGGGGATATGTGATAATTTACAATAAGATTTATAATAAGATTTACATTTACAATAAAAAAAAAAATGAACAAAGAGTTGATAAAATCAATCAAAGTATAATTCCATTTATGTCCACTATAGACAAATTTTGTAATATTACGGATATGAATTCACAGAATTCTTTTGATGTATCTTCTTTGTCACAAGCCTATGTATTGTTTAAATTATCACAAATCCAAGTTAGTAATGGATCTAAATATAAGTTAAGATCTATTTTGGAATCTCCTGGAAGATCTTTTTTTCTTAAGAATGAAATAAAGGATGATTTAATACAAGGGGGAATATTCAATTCCAAATTCAGACATAAGAACCGTCCCGATTCTATAATGAATCAATGGACAAATTGGTTAAAGGTTCATTATCAATATGCTTTACCTGAGAGCGTATGGTCGAGATTAGCACCACAAAAGTGGAGGAATAGAATCCATGAACATCGCGTGGCTCAAAAGAAAGATTTAGTTGAATATGATTCAGTTGAAAAAAAACCATTAATTTTTAACAAAAAACAACAAATAGACTTATTCAAAAAAAAAAAAATAAAAAAACAATATGGATATGATCTTTTCTCCTATCAATATCTAAATTATGCAGATACTAAAAAATCTTCTATTTATGGATATAAATCACCATTGCAAGCAAACAAAAACCAAACGATTTCTTATAATTATAACATACCTAAAAATACAAAAGAATTATTTGATATAATGGGTAATAGCTTGCTCCATAATTATATAGCAGAAGATGGTATTCAAGATATAACTATTGAGATGTATATGGAGATGGATATGAAAAAAAAGATGGATAGAAAGGTGGATAAAAAGTATTTTAAATGTACGGGAAGCAGTGTAGAAAGAAAAAAGAATTCCATAACGGATCAGAAATTATGGACTCCGAGATTTTGGTTGTTTTCAAAATTAAGTGCATATAAGAAGAATCCTTGGATCTTACCAATCAATTTCTTTTTTGTGCAGTTTTATGGAAACAAAAACATTACTGATCGAGTCGAGTTAGCGTTAGAAAAGAAAGAATACGCGAGTCAAGCAGATCTAAAATCATATCTCGCAAACTATTATAGGAACAGTCGTTATAATCTAAATAAATTAAATAAATACAGGACCGATCTAAAAGGAGAACGGTATTTCTTACTAGATAAATATTTTGGTTTTTCTTTGTACTGTCCGAGTCCCGTCGAAGACACAATAATGGAGAATCTCAACGTATATTGGCTCCTGATTAGATTGAAAACTGTAAAACAATTTACCATAATGTCTATAAAAAAGGGAGACCTAGATTTCGAAAATATGGTGCGTCTGAAGATTAAGGACACTTGTTATACAGAATGTAGGGACACAGAGGAATTGAGGGACCACCTAATGTTTTTTATTGAACCTACTCGTATTTCTAGAAAAAACTACGAACAATTATTTCTATATCAAACCATAAGCATATCATTGAGGCACAAAAAGAGAACAGAAACGAAACATCAAAATAATTATGATTTACTTGTTCCTGAAAATCTTTTGTCCACTAGACGACGTAGAGAATTGAGAATTCTAATTTGTTTGAACCCACAGAATAGAAATACTGTGGATAGAAACACAAGAAATTCGAATGAGAAAAAAAGAAATAATTCTTCTCAAGTTTTGACTAAAAATGAAGATCTTGATAGCGATACAAAAAAACTAAAGAATTTAAAATTCTTTCTTTGGCCTAATTATCGATTCGAAGATTTAGCTTGTATGAACCGCTATTGGTTTGATACACATAATGGAAGCCGTTTCAGTATATTAAGAATACATATGTATCCTCGATTGAAAACTTGATTGAAAATCTAGATTTTTGTTCTATTTCTCATTATCCTAATATTTCTCATATCTATCTTATATCTGAACATTTATATATATATATATAAATAAATAGAAATATTTATTTATATATATATATATATTGATAATTGCAATAGAAACGCGGACACGCATTGTGGGATTGATACGAATTCAATGATGTCTCCATTAGATCGAAATAAATCAATAGAAAACTGAAGAAATCAAAATTGTCTTCTTTTTATTTTGAAAATACAAGACAATAGAATTTTTTATTTTTTGAATACATAAATAGAGTATTTATTCTCTATTTGAATTACATTGCTTAATAATGAATTTGAAAAAAAAAAAATAAAAGAAATTAAGAATTGTTCAAATTGTTAAATAAATAAAGATAAAATTTTATCTAAAAAATTCAAAATGAGTGTCATTACTATTACTGATCAATAAAAATTTCTACCAACAAAGGAGGGGGAAAGAAAAGCTTTCATTTTATGATAAAAAATTCTGTTATTTCAAAAAAAAAAAAAGAAGAAGAAAACCCAGGATCGGTTGAATTTCAAGTATTCAACTTCACTAATAAGATACGAAGACTTACTTCACATTTTGAATTACACCCAAAAGACTATTTATCTCAAAGAGGTTTACGTATAATTCTGGGAAAACGGCAACGACTATTGTCGTATTTGTCAAAGAAAAACAAAATACGTTATAAAAATTTAATAAATCGATTGGGTATTCGGGATTCACAAATTAGGTAATTTCAAGAATCATTTTCAATTATTCGATTTATTAGATACTGAATTTTGATGAACTTTTTTTTTGAAGGATTCATGGAAGAATGAATCGAGGAAAAACCTATGAATGTCCCAGCTAAAAGAAAAGACCTCATGATAGTCAATATGGGGCCTCAACACCCATCGATGCATGGTGTTCTTCGACTTATTGTTACTCTGGATGGTGAAGATGTTATTGATTGTGAACCAATATTGGGTTATTTACACAGAGGTATGGAAAAAATAGCGGAAAACCGAACAATTATACAATATCTTCCTTATGTAACACGTTGGGATTATTTAGCTACTATGTTCACAGAAGCAATAACTGTAAACGGACCGGAACAATTGGGAAATATTCAAGTACCTAAAAGAGCCAGCTATATACGAGTAATTATGTTGGAGTTAAGTCGTATAGCTTCGCATCTACTATGGCTGGGACCTTTTATGGCAGATATTGGTGCACAAACCCCTTTTTTCTATATTTTTAGAGAAAGAGAATTAATATATGATCTATTCGAAGCTGCGACAGGTATGAGAATGATGCATAATTTTTTTCGTATTGGGGGAGTAGCCGCTGATCTACCTTATGGTTGGATAGATAAATGTTTTGATTTCTGCAATTATTTTTTAACAAGGGTTATTGAATATCAAAAACTTATTACGCAAAATCCAATTTTTTTAGAACGGGTTGAAGGAGTGGGTGTTGTTGGTAGAGAGGAAGTTATAAATTGGGGGTTATCAGGACCCATGCTTCGGGCTTCCGGAATACAATGGGATCTACGTGAAGTTGATAATTATGAGTGTTACGAGGAATTTGATTGGGAAGTTCAATGGCAAAAAGAAGGAGATTCATTAGCTCGTTATTTAGTTCGAATTGGTGAAATGGTGGAATCCATAAAAATAATTCAACAGGCTTTGGAAGGAATTCCAGGGGGGCCTTATGAAAATTTTGAAATTCGCTGCTTTGATAGAGAAAAGGAGCCAGAATGGAATGATTTTGAATATAGATTCATTGGTAAAAAATCGTCTCCTACTTTTGAATTGCCGAAACAAGAACTTTATGTGAGAGTTGAGGCTCCCAAGGGAGAATTAGGAATTTTTCTAATAGGAGATCAGAATGGTTTTCCTTGGAGATGGAAAATTCGTCCACCTGGTTTTATCAATTTGCAAATTCTTCCTCAATTAGTTAAAAGAATGAAATTGGCTGATATTATGACAATACTAGGTAGCATAGATATCATTATGGGAGAAGTTGATCGTTGAAATGATAATTGATACAACGGAAGTCCAAGATATAAACTCCTTTTCCGGATTGGAATCTTTCAAAGAGGTCTATGGAATTCTATGGATACTTGTACCAATTTTGATTCTTGTCTTGGGAATCACAATAAGTGTACTAGCAATTGTATGGTTAGAAAGAGAAATATCTGCGGGGGTACAACAGCGTATTGGACCTGAATACGCCGGTCCTTTTGGAATTCTTCAAGCTCTAGCAGACGGAACAAAACTACTATTCAAAGAGAATCTTATTCCATCTAGGGGAGATATTCGTTTATTCAGTATCGGACCATCCATATCAGTCATATCAATTCTAATAAGTTATTCAGTAATTCCCTTTGGCTATAACTTTGTTTTATCTGATTTCAATATAGGTGTTTTTTTATGGATTGCTATTTCGAGTATTGCTCCCATTGGACTTCTTATGTCAGGATATGGCTCTAATAATAAATATTCCTTTTTGGGTGGTCTACGAGCTGCTGCTCAATCCATTAGTTATGAAATACCATTAACTCTATGTGTCTTATCAATATCTCTACGTGCGATTCGTTGAAACCCAAAAAGCTATTTGATGCTATTGATATGCTCCTCTCTTTATAGTACTATATAGGAAAGGAGGCGAATAAATTGAATAGAAAACTTCATTCTCTTTATTTTCTTTTTCACAATTCCGATTGAAGAACTAAATTAGATAGTTATATGAGTGAAATAAAACAGCTTCTATTGAATCGAATTTCAGAATACTATATTACTTGTAGTTAACTATATTACTTGTAGTTAATAGATAGTATGATGATTTTAAATGGCAGTCAAAATATTGAGTCTCATTTTCTATGTATAAGAATGAAATCAAATTATAAACAGAAGAGGCCATTTAACCCAAGATTGGATAATTTGTCATCCTGTTTTGAAGCGGGCTCAAAAGACCAACCTTATTTAGTTTTAGTTACCATTTTGATGAATTATCATACATATATTAAAATAAAGAAGGGGGATTAATAAAAAAGAGTGGATGGTTAGAAACACCAATATACACAAAGGATTAGTAACACATATTTTGTAAATTATCCAAAAGACAATTGACTTTACGCAGAATATAAAAAGAATACTAATTGGGGCTTGAAGTTGGTAGAAAAAAGAAAGCAGTACTCCCCACAACTCCGATCCAGAGTATGCTTCCATCCACTCATTCAATAAATGACTATCAGGAACGAAAAAATCCTTTGAAATTTTTGAAGTCCCTTTTTCATAGCACAAAAAAGAAGAATAGGAACGAAAAAAAACACATAAGAAATCAAAAACGAAAAATAGATTTCTCTTTCGTTTTTGATTTCTTATATCCATATTCATGGAGATAAAATTCACATCATAATTAAGAAACAAATGTGTAATTCTTTTTCGTAATTCAAAATCATGAGGGTTATTGAGAATTATCAAAGAGTATTTTATTGAAGAATTCAGTTATTACTCAACAAATTTTTCTTTTTTAGGGATGAGATCAATTCAGAAGTGCCTTAATTGGATCTTTTATTAAAATAGACTTCTCTTTCTTATTTCGTTATTTCTAGAACAGACAGAATTGAATTGGTCTAATTCAGAACCGTTCGATCTATTTTCATCTTCTAGATCTTAGGGATATATCAAGAGATAAATAATCGACCCGGTCCTTAGATTTACTTAAGGCTTTCCAGGAGCCGTATGAGGTGAAAATCTCATGTACGGTTCTGTAATAGAGATGGGAACAGTAATGTTATCACCGACTAGGATTATCTAACAGTTTAAGTACAGTTGATATAGTTGATGCGCAATCAAAATATGGTTTTTGGGGTTGGAATTTGTGGCGTCAACCTATGGGTTTCATCGTTTTTCTAATTTCTTCGCTAGCAGAATGTGAAAGATTACCTTTTGATTTACCAGAAGCAGAAGAAGAATTAGTAGCTGGTTATCAAACAGAATACTCAGGCATTAGATTTGGTTTATTTTACGTTGCTTCCTATTTAAACCTTTTTATTTCTTCATTATTTGTAACAGTTCTTTACTTGGGCGGTTCAAATATCTCTATTCCGTACATATCTGTTTCTGAATTTTTTGAAATAAAAAAAACATACGGAGTTTTTGGAACTACAATTGATCTCTTTATTACATTAGCTAAAAGCTATTTTTTCTTATTCGTTTCTATCATAACAAGATGGTCTTTGCCTAGGCTAAGAATGGATCAATTATTAAATCTTGGATGGAAATTTCTTTTACCTCTTTCTCTCGGTAATCTATTATTAACAACTTCGTCTCAATTGTTTTCGCTGTAAAAGATGGATCTTCTATATTCATTACTTGTCTCAAATAAGAGAAAGAAATAAAACAAAACTATTCATAGATATTTACGATATGTTCCTTATGGTAACTGGTTTCATGAATTATGGTCAACAAACAGTCCGAGCTGCTAGGTACATTGGTCAAAGTTTCATGATTATCTTATCTCACGCAAATCGTTTACCTGTAACTATTCAATATCCTTATGAAAAATTAATCACATCAGAACGTTTCCGCGGTCGAATCCATTTTGAATTTGATAAATGCATTGCTTGTGAAGTATGTGTTCGTGTATGTCCTATAGATTTACCCGTTGTTGATTGGAAAATGGAAACAGATATTCGAAAGAAACGATTGCTAAATTACAGTATTGATTTCGGAATCTGTATTTTTTGTGGTAACTGTATTGAGTATTGTCCAACAAATTGTTTATCAATGACTGAAGAATATGAACTTTCAACTTATGATCGTCATGAATTGAATTCTAATCAAATTGCTTTGGGCCGTTTACCAATGTCAATAATGGATGATTATACAATTCGAACAATTCAAATAAAAAAAGACAATTTTTTATAATTCAATAAAAAACAATTCTTAAAAAAAAAAGAATATTCTATATAGTATAGAAATCTATAATAGATATATAGAATCTATAAATATCTATATAGAATATAGATATATATAAATTTATAATATATATATAGAATCTATAAATAGAATAATCAAAATAAAATATTTTCAAAAATTGTATAAAAAATGAATAATATATATAGTCGATATCAGATTAGAAATATTCTCTAATTTTTAGAAAAATCTATTCTTAAATAGAATAGAGAAATAGATTATCTAAATTCAAAATATTATTGAATTGAAATAATATTTTGAATGGTTATATATGTTATATCTGTTTACTTTAGTTTTCATATCGTTTCAAACTACTCTTTCGTATAAAGAAAGAGTAGAATGACATAGATTATATAACCGTAACTATATCAATTGAAACTACTTAGGTTTTTTCAATGAAAAGAAAAATTGAAGTATATAAAAATTTTTTCCTGGTCATATCAAGAAGGTCATGAAATTTCGATTTCTTTGTCTTTTTTTTTTTACATATAATGGATTTGCCTGAAACGTTGCACGATTTTCTTTTAGTCTTTCTGGGATCGGGTCTGATATTAGGAAGTTTAGGAGTAGTATTACTTACCAACCCAATTTTTTCTGCTTTTTCGTTGGGACTGATTCTTGTTTGTATATCTTTCTTATATATTTTAGCAAATTCGCATTTTGTAGCTGCATCACAGCTACTTATTTACGTGGGAGCTATTAACATTTTAATCATATTTGCTGTGATGTTCATGAATAGTTCTGAATATTACCAAGATTTTAATCTTTGGACCGTAGGGGATGGAATTACTTTGATAGTTTGTACAAGTATTTTTGTTTCACTAATCACTATTATTTCAGATACATCATGGTACGGAATTATTTGGACTACAAGACCAAATCAGATTATTGAGCAAGATTTGATAAGTACTAGTCAACAAATTGGAATTCATTTATCAACAGATTTTTTTCTTCCATTTGAACTAATTTCAATAATTCTTTTAGTTTCTTTGATAGGTGCAATTGTCGTAGCTCGACAGTAATGAATCTTTAGAGAACTAGTAATATAAATCAAGATTCTCTTTTTTTTTTTCAATTTTCTCACATTCATTTCTGTCGAATTCTATGTGAAGTGAAAGAGTTTTTATGTAGAAATTCTTTTTTTTATTGCCGATATATTCTTTTGTTGCAGACTTGTTATATTCTTTAGTCAATTGAATCTGTTGAATTGTTGTTCATATTGAAATGAATCAAAATTGAGAAGGAGTTGGTCAATGATGCTCGAACATGTACTTGTTTTGAGTGCCTATTTATTTTCTATTGGTATCTATGGATTGATCACGAGCCGAAATATGGTTAGAGCCCTTATGTGTCTTGAACTTATACTGAATGCAGTTAATATAAATCTAGTAACTTTTTCTGATTTTTTTGATAATCGGCAATTAAAAGGAAATATTTTTTCAATTTTTGTTATAGCTATTGCAGCCGCTGAAGCGGCTATCGGACTGGCTATTGTTTCCTCAATTGCTCGTAACAGAAAATCAACCCGTATCAATCAATCGAATTTGTTGAATAAATAGCATTAATCATAAAAGAAAGTCGAATTTCAAATAGTGTAATATTAATCAATTCATTTTAGTATTTCTTCGACACAACTTATGATCATATCATGTTTGCATTGCCTAAATGATAAGAAATCAAAGTATCCTGGTCCTGTTCTATTCGCTCTTCTGAATTTATCTAGACGTCTTGTTTTCTTAACAGTTAACAATATTATCACAAATCATTGATTCATCTGGTATATAAATATACGATTCATTTACGAGTTTACTAGATCGAGAATTTTCATTTTTGAACATCAAAAATTACTATAGATAGAATGTCACATTCAGTAAAGATTTATGATACATGTATAGGATGTACTCAATGTGTCCGAGCCTGTCCCACAGATGTATTAGAAATGATACCTTGGGATGGATGTAAAGCTAAGCAAATAGCTTCTGCCCCAAGAACAGAGGACTGTGTTGGTTGTAAGAGGTGTGAGTCCGCTTGTCCGACGGATTTCCTAAGTGTTAGAGTTTATTTATGGCATGAAACAACTCGAAGTATGGGTCTAGCTTATTGATACGTTTCAAAAAACACCACAGGAATACCTTTTTTACTGGCAAAAACCCGTGCTCAAAATAAAATAGAAAATCTTTTTTCTATTTTATTTAAAATCTTTTTTCTATTTTATTTTGAGCACGGGTTTTTCTGGCCCAAGTGTATCTTATTTTTATCACGAATTATTTTCCTTGGTTAACAATAGTTGTTGTTTTCCCAATAGCCGCAGGTTCCTTCCTTTTCTTATTTCCTCATAGGGGAAATAAGGTAATTAGGTGGTATAGCATTTGTATATGCTTAATCGATCTCCTTCTAACAACCTATACATTTTGTTATCATTTCCAATTGGATGATCCACTAATTCAACTGCCGGAGAATTCTAAATGGATCAATTTTTTTGATTTTTACTGGAGATTAGGAATAGATGGACTCTCTATAGGACCTATTTTACTGACGGGATTTATAACTACTTTAGCCACTTTAGCGGCTCAGCCGGTTACTCGAGAATACCGATTATTCTATTTCCTGATGTTAGCAATGTATAGCGGTCAAATAGGACCATTTTCTTCTCGAGACATTTTACTTTTTTTCATCATGTGGGAATTGGAATTAATTCCCGTTTATCTACTTTTATCCATGTGGGGGGGGAAGAAACGTTTGTATTCAGCTACAAAGTTTATTTTGTACACTGCAGGAGCTTCTGTTTTTTTATTAATGGGAATTCTGGGTATCGGTTTCTATGGCTCTAATGAACCAACATTAAATTTTGAAACATTAATTAATCAATCGTATCCCGTGGCACTAGAAATAATATTCTATATGGCATTTCTTATTGCTTTTGCTGTCAAATCGCCGATTATACCCTTACATACATGGTTACCAGATACCCACGGAGAGGCACATTACAGCACTTGTATGCTTTTAGCCGGAATCTTATTAAAAATGGGAGCGTATGGGTTGGTTCGAATTAATATGGAATTTTTTTCCCACGCTCATTCCATATTTTGCCCCTGGTTAATGATATTAGGTTCTATTCAAATAATCTATGCCGCTTCAACATCTTTTGGTCAGTGTAATTTAAAAAAAAGAATAGCTTATTCTTCGGTATCTCATATGGGTTTTATAATTCTAGCAATTGGTTCTATAAGTGATACTGGTCTCAACGGGGCCATTTTACAAATAATATCTCATGGATTTATTGGCGCTGCCCTTTTTTTCTTGGCAGGAACTAGTTATGATAGACTGCGTCTTCTTTATCTTGACGAAATGGCCGGAATGGCTATCCCCATGCCAAAAATATTCACTATTTTCACTATCTTCTCAATGGCTTCTCTTGCATTGCCTGGCATGAGCGGTTTTGTTGCAGAATTGATAGTTTTTTTTGGAATAATTACTAGTCAAAAATATCTTTTCATGATGAAAATACTAATTACTTTTGTAACAGCAATTGGAATGATATTAACTCCTATTTATTTATTATCTATCTTACGGCAGATGTTCTATGGATACAAGTTTTTTAATCCACCAAACTCTTCTTTTTTTGATTCTGGGCCCAGAGAATTATTTATTTCAATTTCTCTCCTTATACCCATACTAGGTATTGGTATTTATCCAGATTTCATTTTCTCATTTTCGGTTGACAAGGTTGAAGCTATTCTATCTCATTTTTGATGGATGATTTTTGTCAATCAATCAATAAAAAAGATAAAAAAAAATATTTTTCCGTTACATTCACTTCAAAATATGTTTGTTGTTTGTGAGAATCCCTTGAATCATTACATTACTTGATTGAAAGGGTTCTCGACGATTTATGGAAAGCATATCAATATATACTTTCCATATTTTTATTTCTCAGGTTCTTTACTCATTTTTAGTCAATTAGATGTAAATGAACCATAACTATGTAGTCCTATTCCTAATAGATTGATCCCCAAATAACATATCCAAATTATAAGAAATCCTAAAGAAGCCACTATTGAAGAATTTACACCTTTTAATTTTTTCTTTTTTCTAGTATGTAAATAAATTGCGAATATGGTCCAAGTAATAAAGGCCCAAGTTTCCTTTGGATCCCAATTCCAATAGGAACCCCATGCCTCGTTAGCCCATACTGCTCCTGAAAGAATACCTACCGTTAAAAAGAGAAAACCCAGACTAATAATACGATAACCCCAACGATCCAATTGTTGAATAAATTGAGACCTGTAATAATTTATAGAAAAAGAAGTTTTTCGTAAAACATTGTTTCTTTCATTCCTATTCATGTATTTGATTTCAACAAAATCAACTGATTTTTTTAAAGAATCCAAATTCTTGCTTTTACCAAGAATTTGGATGACTTCTTGAAACGTAATGACTAAAATAGCCACTGATAATAATGATCCACATAAAAGAGCTGCATAGCCCAGTATCATCATACTTACGTGCATCATTAGCCAATGGGATTGTAGGGCGGGTACTAATATTACGGATTGATGCATTTTGGTTAAAAGACCCGAAGTCGCAAAGCCTTGGGTAAAAAGAACACTTGGTGCAATTATTGTACTTAAAAGGTTTTTCTCCTTTTGAAAAAAAGGAACCATATGAAAAATTGAAAAACCCCATGAAAGAAAGATTAGGGATTCATATAAATCACTAAATGGTAAATGTCTCGAAACAAACCAACGAGTAATTAACAATCCCGTTACACAGAAAAAAGTTATTATCATGGCTTTTTTGGACAAATCATATAATCCTACGATTTCATTGACTAATAAGGTTATCAAATGAATTGAAATAACAATTGATATCACGGAAAACGATATATGAGTGAATATATGCTCTAAAGTTGAAAATATCATATCTATAATGAAAATAAAAATATCTATAATGAAAATAAAAAGGGTATGAATACTCGGAATAGAAATAGGCAATTGAATTCATTATAGGACTTATTATTCTTTTAAAATTTTTTTAATATATTTTTTTTACTTTCTTTTTGAATAGATCTTGACATAATCATATATCTTTTATAGAATGAATATTTTTTTGTACGTGACCTTTTTACTTGACAGAACAGAATCATAGATGTTGGATATAATCAATTATAGAATTTGTACGTGACATTTTG